CATAAATCTCTTAAATCTAGATAAAAAAAAAGACAAGATAATTTCTAATATAATCTCTTAAAACAAAAAGGAAAAAGAGAAGATAATTTCTAATATAATCTCTTAAAACAAAAAGGAAAAAGAGAAAAGAATTTCTAAAAAGCTCCCAGCTGCTACTGCTGTTTTCTTGATCTACCCAATTGGTCAAGGAAGCTTTTCAGATGAGACATTCATAAACTACTCTACCTTCATTCTTAGAGGATAACCCCAATTTAAATTGAATAGTACATTATATAAATATATAATAACAAATTACTAAAAAGATTAATAAAAAAAAGAAGATATACGAAGAAATTCGTCCACCCCCCACATATTTGATAGCCTCTCCCATAAAAAAACTTGAAATACCAACTCCATTTGGAATTCCATCAATTACTTGTCTATCAAAAAAAGAATTGAATTTAGCTAACTTTCTGACACTCGCAATTAAAGATACTTCAAAAAAAGCATCTATATAACCACGATTATATGACCAATCATATATAACATTGATGATTTTATCAGCAATAATTTTTTTAGGAACATTTTTTTGAAATAAATTTAATAAGTTCAAATTTTGTAAAGAAGAAAAAACGGGTTTATAGAAAAAAGACGCTATCAATATTCCGAAAAAAGCTATACTCACCGAAAAAGTTGCATTTGTAAAAAATTCATACCAATCCACAGAATTCTTTGAATTTTGATGTAAAAGGTCTATAGACGGAATTAACAATTTGGATAATATATCCAAATCTATTCCTTCTTGGCTGAAAGAAATTCCAATCGACCCAACGAAGAAAGTAAAGAATACTAATATAAGCATAGAAAATAGCATAGTATTGTCTGATTCATGAGGATAAAAAAAAGGAATGTTTTTAGTACCAAAATAGGTACTATCAAGAAAAAGACGTGTTATGCTTTTGACATTTCGATTAATTCGATGTGAATATGTCCTCTTCCGAAAAAAAGAAGTCCTTTCATTATTATTCATTGTTAATAAAGCTAATAAATGAATCTTCTTTTTTAATTTTTTTTTTCCTTCTTTGCCCCATAAAGATATTGAATAGAATGAACTATTTTTCTTTCCATTGAAATTTTGAAAATGAACGTTTAAATATCCTTCAAAAACAAGTAAATAGATTCGAAACATATAAAATGCAGTTAATCCTGCTGTGGAACAAGCTATTATTGCGAAAATTGGTGAATACAACCAACTATCATTAAGAATCTCATCCTTGGACCAAAAACAAGCAAAAGGTGGAATACCACAAAGAGAAAGTGTACCTATTAAAAAAGCGGTTTTTGTAATTGGCGCATGTTTTGTTAAACCGCCCATAAGAACCATATTTTGACTTTTATCTGGAGAATATCCAACAATTGCTTCCATTGAATGAATAATGGATCCAGATCCTAAAAACAACAATGCTTTTGAATAAGCATGAGTAATCAAATGAAATAAAGCGGCTCGATAAGAGCCCATACCTAAAGCTAACATCATATAACCCAATTGAGACATTGTCGAATAGGCCAAATTTTTCTTAATATCTTTTTGAGCAATAGCTAAAGTTGCCCCTAATACTACTGTTATTATACCTATCAAAGCTATTCCAGTCATTATGGAGGGTATAACTATGAAAAGAGGAAGAAGTCGAGCTACAAGAAAAATTCCTGCTGCTACCATGGTAGCAGCATGTATAAGAGCAGAAATAGGAGTAGGCCCTTCCATAGCATCCGGTAACCATACATGAAGAGGGAATTGGGCAGATTTCGCAACTGAGCCGCAAAATAAGAAGATGGCGCACAAAGTAACAAAAAAAAGATTAACCTCATTCTTATAAATCAAGTTATTGAATATTTGAAATAAATCCCGAAATTCCAAACTACCCGTTATCCAATAAAGACCTAAAATTCCTAATAATAAACCAAAATCCCCTACACGATTAGTTACAAACGCTTTTTGACAAGCATTTGCCGCAATAGGACGTGTGAACCAAAAACCTATTAATAAATAAGAACACATTCCAACCAATTCCCAAAAAATATAAACTTGTATCAAATTTGAACTAGTAACTAATCCCAACATTGAAGTATTAAAAAAACTCATATAAGTAAAAAATCTCAAATATCCTTGATCATGAGACATATAATTATCACTATAAATAAGAACCAGAATACCAACAGTAGTGATTAATATCGACATAATAGAAGTAAGTGAATCGATCAAGTAGCCAAACTCTAAAGAAAGATCATTATTTATAGTCCAAGACCATACATATTGATAGATAGAACTGTTCTTGATTTGATGAATAGATAGATCGATCGAAAAAATCATAACTATCGTTAACAATAAAATACTAGGAAAAGCCCACATACGGCGAAGATTTTTTGTTGCCGTGGGAAAAAGAAGAAGTCCTACCCCTATTAAAATAGGAACTGGAAGTGGGATGAAAGGTATGATCCATGAAAATGGGTGTGTATATTCCATACAAAAAAAAATAAAGAATAAAAAATATTTTGATTCTTAATGAATTTTCTTTCTTATTCGTTTGTTTTATCTCTTTTGTAAAGGGTTCGGTTAATAAAAAAGTGGATATATAAATAGAATTTGATATTTTTAATTATTCTAAATCTTTGCACAAACAATATTTCCAATATTGCAAAGTACAAAGTAAAAATAGACCAATAACCAAATTCCTAGTGAAAAATGAAAATTGATATTCTTTTTAGTAATATTAATTACTATTTAGAATTACTATTCTTATTATTAAATAATATTTAAATAATATAATAATAAATAAAAACGAAATTTGGAAAATGAAAATTTTTATCTATAGAGTGAGGGTAAATAATTACACCAAAACTAAGAACATTCGTTGATTTTGATATCAATCAGAAAAAACAATTCATATGACCCAATAAAATAATCCTTTTTTGATTATTCAGAAACATTAGTTCAAAAATGAACTAATTGACTAATTGATTGATTCTTTTACATTCCAATAAAAAGAAAAAGAGATCTATATATATCTATGTTTGGAAAAATTTGGAAAAGGTTTCTAATATTCAATGTTTTTACTTTAGATAGAAAAAAAAAGAGGGAATTCAGATAGATAAGACATATGGCTAATTAAAGAATAATTCGTTTTCATTTACAGAAGAAATGTCTTTCACATCGAACTATAGAAATGAAAAAACTATCCTAGTTGGATGGCAGTTCCAAAAAAGCGCACTTCTATATCAAAAAAAAAAATTCGGAAGACTTATTGGAAAAAAAAGGGATATTGGACAGCATTGAAAGCCTTTTCATTAGCTAAATCCATTTTTACAGGGAACTCAAAAAGTTTTTTTTGTAACAAATAAAAATGTTGGAATAATCTGAATTAGCTCGATTCAAAGAGTATTCTTTAATACTCATATTTTATACTAATAAAGAGAAAGAATATTGACCATATATTTAGAATATATTATATATATTCTATATAATATATTCTAAATATATAATCTAACTAAAATTTTTGGAATGTATTGTTAAATTATAGATATATTAATTAACTATTTCATTGAAAAAATGGAAATGCATTTCTTTAGAGTAAGAAAATGAAAACAACTACAAAAAAATCTTCTTTTTCATTCCTGGATTGAAGTCAGAACTATCTCGTTCCAGTTTCAACAGTGCTGTTTTTGAATTTGAAAAAGTGTAAACTACGAAAAACCCATCCCCCGTTGTTCAATTTGAAAACTAACACTGGAAATAAAAAAAAAAACAAGAATACAACTTCGTATTGAAATTGAAACGTTCTATTTTTTTATTTGAAGATTCTTTATATTAATAATAAATTATAAATTACTATACTTATAGTTAATATTAATTTATTCTATATATATTTCTATATTTGAATAAATCCAAATTTCAAATTTATTTAATAATATTTAATAAAATAAATCTTTAATTAGAATAGAATTCTTGAAATTGTTTCATGTTTAGTAAACAAATGTAATAAATAAATATTGCACTTTAATTAATTCTTTCAATCTCGACGATTGACTAATGAATCGGTTATTATGATTTCGAGTAAGCCGCTATGGTGAAATTGGTAGACACGCTGCTCTTAGGAAGCAGTGCTAGAGCATCTCGGTTCGAGTCCGAGTGGCGGCATGGCATCCTATCCTATATTCTAAAAGAAGAAGTCCTATAATGAATTCAATTCCCGATTTTTATTCCTAGTATTCATACCTTTTTTATTTTCATTATAGATATTTATTTTCATTATATATATGATATTTTCAACTTTAGAGCATATATTAACTCATATATCGTTTTCGGTCATATCCATTGTTATTTCAATTCATTTGATAACCTTATTAGTCAATGAAATCGTAGGATTATATGATTTGTCCAAAAAAGCCATGACAATAACTTTTTTCTGTGTAACGGGATTGTTAATTACTCGTTGGTTTTTTTCGGGCCATTTACCATTTAGTGATTTATATGAATCCTTAATCTTTCTTTCATGGGGTTTTTCTATTTTTCAGATGGTTCCGTGTTTTAAAAAGGATAAAAACCTTTTAAGTACAATAATTGCACCAAGTGTTATTTTTACCCAAGGCTTTGCTACTTCGGGTCTTTTAACCAAAATGCATCAATCCGTAATATTAGTACCCGCTCTACAATCCCATTGGCTAATGATGCACGTAAGTATGATGATATTGGGCTATGCGGCTCTTTTATGTGGATCATTATTATCAGTGGCTATTTTAGTCATTACATTTCAAGAAGTCATCCAAATTCTTGGTAAAAGCAAGAATTTGGATTCTTTAAATCAAGAATTTGATTTTGCTGAAATCAAATACATGAATATGAATGAAAGAAACAATGTTTTACGAAAAACTTCTTTTTCTTCTTCTAGAAATTATTACAGGTCTCAATTTATTCAACAATTGGATCGTTGGGGTTATCGTATTATTAGTCTAGGTTTTCTCTTTTTAACGATAGGTATTCTTTCAGGAGCAGTATGGGCTAACGAGGCATGGGGATCATATTGGAATTGGGATCCAAAGGAAACTTGGGCCTTTATTACTTGGACCATATTCGCGATTTTTTTACATACTAGAAAAAATCAAAAATTGGAAGGTGTAAATTCTTCAATAGTGGCCTCTATAGGATTTCTTATAATTTGGATATGTTATTTGGGGATCAATCTATTAGGAATAGGACTACATAGTTATGGTTCATTTACATCTAATTGAATTAAAATGAGTAAAGAACCTGAGATATAAAAATATGGAAAGCATATATACTTTCCATAAATTAAACTTGCCAAAAATCGTCGAGAACCCTTTAAATCAAGTAATGTAATGATTCAAGGGGTTCTCACAAACAACAAACATATTCGATTACAATTCAATTTTTTTTTTAAGTGAATCTAACGTCAAAATCTCTTTTTCATTGTACAAAGGGTTTTTTCTCTTTTTGATTTATTTGTTTTATTCACAAAAACTATCTATCAAAAATTAGATAGAATAGCTTCAACCTTCTCAACCGAGAATGAGAAAATGAAATCTGGATAAATACCAATACCTATTACGGGTATAAGGATAGAAATCGAAATAAATAATTCTCTCGGCCCAGAATCAAAAAAATAAGAGTTTGGTGTATTAAAGAACTTGTATCCATAGAACATCTGCCGTAAGATAGATAATAAATAAATAGGAGTTAATATCATTCCAATTGCTGTTACAAAAGTAATTAGTATTTTCATCATTAAAAGATATTTTTGACTAGTAATTATTCCAAAAAAAACTATCAATTCTGCAACAAAACCGCTCATGCCCGGCAATGCAAGAGAAGCCATCGATAAGATAGTAAAAATCGTGAATATTTTTGGCATTGGTATAGCCATTCCGCCCATTTCGTCAAGATAAAGAAGACGTAGTCTATCATAACTAGTTCCTGCCAAGAAAAAAAGCGCAGCGCCAATAAATCCATGAGATATTATTTGTAAAATGGCCCCGTTGAGCCCAGTATCACTTATAGAACCAATTCCTATAATAAGGAAACCCATATGAGATACCGAGGAATAAGCTATTCTTTTTTTTAAATTACGTTGACCAAAAGATGTTGAAGCGGCATAGATTATTTGAATAGAACCTAATATCATTAACCAGGGACAAAATATGGAATGAGCGTGGGAAAATAATTCCATATTAATTCGAACCAACCCATACGCTCCCATTTTTAATAAGATTCCGGCTAAAAGCATACAAGTGCTGTAATGTGCCTCTCCGTGGGTATCTGGTAACCATGTATGTAAGGGTATAATCGGCGATTTGACAGCAAAAGCAATAAGAAATCCCATATAGAATATTATTTCTAGCGCCACGGGATACGATTGATTAGTTAATGTTTCGAAATTTAATGTTGGTTCATTCGAACCATATAAACCGACACCCAGAATTCCCATTAATAAAAAAACAGAACTTCCCGCAGTGTACAAAATAAACTTTGTAGCTGAATACAAACGTTTCTTTCCCCCCCACATGGATAAAAGTAGATAAACGGGAATTAATTCCAATTCCCACATGATGAAAAAAAGTAAAATGTCTCGAGAAGAAAATGGTCCTATTTGACCGCTATACATTGCTAACATCAGGAAATAGAATAATTGGTATTCTCGAGTAACCGGCTGAGCCGCTAACGTGGCTAAAGTGGTGATAAATCCCGTCAGTAAAATGGGTCCTATAGAGAGTCCATCTATTCCAAATCTCCAGTAAAAATCAAAAAAATTGATCCATTTATAATTCTCCGTCAGTTGGATTAGTGGATCATCCAATTGGAAATGATAACAAAATGCATAGGTTGTTAGAAGGAGATCAATTAAGCATATACAAATGCTATACCACCTAATTACCTTATTTCCCCTATGAGGAAATAAGAAGATTAAAGAACCCCCGGCTATTGGCAAAACTACAACTATTGTTAACCAAGGAAAATCATTCGTGATAAAAATAAGATACACTTGGGCCAGAAAAGCCCGCGCTCAAAAGAAAATAGAAAAGATTTTTTTCTATTTTCTTTTGAGCACGGGTTTTTGCCAGTAAAAAAACGTATTCGTGTGGTGTTTTTTGAAACGTATCAATAACCTAGACCCATACTTCGAGTTGTTTCATGCCATAAATAAACTCGAACACTTAAGAAATCTGTCGGACAGGCGGACTCACACCTCTTACAACCAACACAGTCCTCTGTTCTTGGGGCAGAAGCTATTTGCTTAGCTTTACATCCATCCCAAGGTATCATTTCTAATACATCTGTGGGACAGGCTCGGACACATTGAGTACATCCTATACATGTATCATAAATCTTTACTGAATGTGACATTGTATCTATAGTAATTTTTGAACATCAAAAATGAAAATTATCGATCTAGTAAACTCGTAAATGAATCATATATTTATACACCAGATGAATCAATGATTTGTCAGAATTTTGCTAATCAAAATAGACGTCTCGATAAATTTAGAAGAACGAAGGGAAGAGGACCAGGATACTTTGATTCTTATGATTTCGCAAACGCAAACATGATCATACGTTGTGTAGCATACATGCTAATTTGAATTGATAAATATTACACTATTCAAAATTCGACTTTTGATTAATTATGATTAATGCTATTTATTCAACAAATTCGATTGATTGATACGGGTTGATTTTCTGTTACGAGAAATTGAAGAAACAATAGCCGGTCCGATAGCTGCTTCAGCGGCTGCAATAGCGATAACAAAAATGGAAAAAATATTTCCTTTTAATTGGCGATTATCAAAAAAATCAGAAAAAGTTACGAGATTTATATTAACTGCATTCAGTATAAGTTCAAGACACATAAGGGCTCTAACCATATTTCGGCTCGTGATCAATCCATAGATACCGATAGAAAATAAATAGGCACTCAAAACAAGTACATGTTCGAGCATCATTGACCAACTCCTTATCAATTTTGATTCATTTCAATATGAACAACAATTCAACAGATTCGATTGACTAAAGAATATAACAAACAAAAGAATATATCGGCAATAAAAAAAAGAATTTCTACATATTCGCGAAAGATTTCTTATTGGCGAGCTACGACAATTGCACCTATCAAAGCAACTAAAAGAATTATTGAAATGAGTTCAAATGGAAGAAAAAAATCTGTTGATAAATGAATTCCAATTTGTTGACTAGTACTTATCAAATCTTGCTCAATAATCTGATTTGGTCTTGTAGTCCAAATCATTCCGTACCATGATGTATCTGGAATAGTAGTTATTAGTGAAACAAAAATACTTGTACAAACCATCAAAGTAATTCCATCCCCAACGGTCCAAAGATGAAAATCTTGGTAATATTCTGAGCTATTCATGAACATCACAGCAAATATGATTAAAATGTTAATAGCTCCCACGTAAATAAGTAGCTGTGAGGCAGCTACAAAATGGGAGTTTGATAAAATATATAATAAAGATATACAAACAAGAACCAGTCCCAACGAAAAAGCAGAAAAGATTGGGTTGGGAAGTAATACTACTCCTAGACTTCCTAATACAAGACCCGATCCCAGAAAGACTAAAAGAAAATCATGTAGCGTTTCAGGCAAATCCATTATATGTAAAAAAAAGACAAAGAAATGGAAATTTCATGACCTTATTGATATGACCAGGAAAAAGATTTTTATATACTTAAATCTCTCTTTGCATTGAAAAAAAAAAATTCTAAGGAGTTTGAATTGATATAAGTACAGTTATATAATCAACGTCATTCCAGTCTTTATATGAAAGAGTAGTTTGAAACTATACTAAAACTAAAGTATAAAAGTATATATAACATATATAACTATTTAATATTTCAAATTTCGATACTATATTTATCTATTCTAGAATATATTTCTATAATCTAAAATAGAATGTAGACTATTTCTAATCTGATATAGAATATGATTTATAATTCATATTTATTTCTTTTTTTATAATATTAAAAAGATTTTTTTTATATCATTCTATTATCTATTCTATTATATATATATATTCTAGAATATATAAATATAGTATTTATCAAATTTTTTATAATTAAAAAGATTTTTTTTATATCATTCTATTATCTATTCTATTATATATATATTCTAGAATAGATAAATATAGTATTTAATTATAAAAAATTTGATTTATTTATTTGAATTGTTCGAATTGTATAATCATCAATTACTGACATTGGTAAACGGCCCAAAGCAATTTGATTATAATTCAATTCGTGACGATCATAAGTCGAAAGTTCATATTCTTCAGTCATTGATAAACAATTTGTTGGACAATACTCAATACAGTTACCACAAAAAATACAGATTCCGAAATCAATACTGTAATTAAGCAATCGTTTCTTTCGAATATCAGTTTCCAGTTTCCAATCAACAACGGGTAAATCTATAGGACATACACGAACACATACTTCACAAGCAATACATTTATCAAATTCAAAATGTATTCGACCGCGGAAACGTTCCGATGTGATTAATTTTTCATAAGGATATTGAATAGTTACAGGTAAACGGTTTGCGTGAGATAAGATAATCATGAAACTTTGACCAATGTACCTTGCAGCTCGGACTGTTTGTTGACCATAATTCATGAACCCAGTTACCATAAGGAACATATCGTAAATATCTATGAATATTTTTGTTTTATTTCTTTCTCTTATTTGAGACAAGTAATGAATTATAGAAGATCAATCTTTTATATCAATCTTTTATAGTGAAAACAATTGAGACGAAGTTGTTAATAATAGATTACCGAGAGAAATGGGTAAAAGAAATTTCCATCCAAGATTTAATAATTGATCCATTCTTAGCCTAGGCAAAGCCCATCTTGTTATAATAGAAAGGAATAAGAAAAAATAAGTTTTAGCTAATGTAATAAACAGATCAATTGTAGTTCCAAAAACTCCATATGTTTTATTTATTTCAAAAAACTCAGAAACGAATATGTACGGAATAGAGATATTTGAACCGCCCAAGTAAAGAACTGTTACAAATAATGAAGAAATTAATAGGTTTAAATAGGAAGCAACATAAAATAAACCAAATTTGATACCCGAATATTCTGTTTGATAACCCGCTACTAATTCTTCTTCCGCTTCTGGTAAATCAAAAGGTAATCGTTCACATTCCGCTAGCGAAGAAATTAGAAAAACGATGAAACCCATAGGTTGACGCCACAAATTCCATCCCCAAAAACCATATTTTGATTGCGCATCAACTATATCAACTGTACTTAAACTGTTAGATAATCCTAGTCGGTGATAACATTACTGTTATCATCTCTATTACAGAACCGTACATGAGATTTTCACCTCATACGGCTCCTGGAAAGCCTTAAGTAAATCTAAGGACCGGGCCGATTATTTATCTCTTGATATATCCCTAAGATAGATAAGATTCAAATCTATCGGACGGTTCTGAATTAGACCAATTCAATTCTGTCTGTTCTAATAAATAATTAAATAAGAAAGAGAAATCCATTTTAATTTAATTTAATAAAAGATACAAAAGGTACTTCTGAATTGATCTCATCCCTTAAAAATCAAAATTTGAATTTGTTGAGTAATAACTGAATTCTTCAATAAAATACTCTTTTAAAATTATCAATAACCCTCATCATTTTCAATTACGAAAAAGAATTACACATTAGTTTCTTAATTATGAATGGATATTGATTTCTTGTGTTTTTTTCGTTCCTATTCTTCTTTTTTGTGCTATGAAAAAGGGACTTAAAAATTTGAAAAGGATTTTTTCGTTCCTGATAGTAATTTATTTAATCAGTGGATGGAAGCATACTCTGGATCGGAGTTGTGGGGAGTACTGCTTGATTTTTTCTACCAACTGAAAGCCCCTATTAGTATTCTTTTTCTATTATGCGTAAATTCTCTTTAGGATAATTTACAAAATCTGCGTTACTAATCCTTTGTGTATCTTGGTGTTTCTAACCATCCACTCCTTTTTTTATTAACCCCCTTATTTATGTTAATACATCTATGATAATTTATACAAATGGTAACTAAAATTCAATAAGGTTGGTCTTTGGAGCCCGCTTCAAAACAGGATGACTAATTATCCAATCTTGGGTTAAATGGCCTCTTCTGTTTATAATTTTATTTCACTTCATTCTTATACATAGAAAATGAGACTCAATATTTTTACTGCCATTTAAAATCATCATACTATCTATTAACTATAAGTAATATAGTATTCTGAAATCATATTCAATAGAAGCTGTTTTATTTCACTCATATAACTATCAGATTTCGTTCTTCAATCCGAATTGTGAAAAAGAAAATTCAGATAATGAAAGTATCTATTCAATTAATTCGATTCCTCTCTTTATAGTACTATATAAGAAAAGAGTCGAATTAATTGAATAGCTTTTTCTGTTTCAACGAATCGCACGTAGAGATATTGATAAGACACATAGAGTTAATGGTATTTCATAACTAATCGATTGAGCAGCAGCTCGTAGACCACCCAAAAAGGAATATTTATTATTTGACCCATATCCTGACATAAGAAGTCCAATGGGAGCAATACTCGAAATAGCAATCCATAAGAAAACACCTATATTGAAATCAGATAAAACAAAGTTATAACCAAAAGGAATTACTGAATAGCTTAGTAGAATTGATATGACTGATATGGATGGTCCGATACTGAATAAACGAATATCTCCCCTAGATGGAATAAGATTCTCTTTGAAAAGTAGTTTTGTTCCGTCTGCTAGAGCTTGAAGAACTCCAAAAGGACCGGCGTATTCAGGTCCAATACGCTGTTGTATCCCTGCAGATATTTCTCTTTCTAACCATACAATTGCTAGTACACTTATTGTGATTCCCAATACAAGAATCAAAATAGGTACAAGTACCCATAGAATTCCATAGACCTCTTTTAAAGATTCCAATCCGGAAAAAGAATTGATATCTTGGACTTCCGTTGTATCAATTATCATTTCAACGATCAATTTCTCCCATAATGATATCTATGCTACCTAGTATTGTCATAATATCAGCCAATTTCATTCTTTTAACTAATTGAGGAAGAATTTGCAAATTGATAAAACCGGGAGGACGGATTTTCCATCTCCAAGGAAAACCATTCTGATCTCCTATTAGAAAAATTCCTAATTCTCCCTTGGGGGCCTCAACTCTTACATAAAGTTCTTGTTTCGGCAATTCAAAAGTCGGAGACGATTTTTTACCAATGAATCGATATTCAAAATCATTCCATTTGGGCTCCTTTTCTCTATCAAAGCAGCGGATTTCTAAATTTTCATATGGCCCGCCAGGAATTCCTTCCAAAGCCTGTTGAATAATTTTTATGGATTCCGTCATTTCACCAATTCGAACTAAATAACGAGCTAATGAATCTCCTTCTTTTTGCCATTGAACTTCCCAATCAAATTCCTCGTAACACTCATAATTATCAACTTTACGTAGATCCCATTGTATTCCGGAAGCCCGAAGCATCGGTCCTGATAAACCCCAATTTATTACTTCCTCTCTACCAACAACACCTACTCCCTCAACCCGTTCTAAAAAAATAGGATTTCGCGTAATAAGGTTTTGATATTCAACAACCCTTGTTAAAAAATAATTGCAGAAATCAAAACATTTATCTATCCAACCATAAGGTAGATCAGCCGCTACTCCTCCGATACGAAAAAAATTATGCATCATTCTCATACCTGTCGCAGCTTCAAATAGATCATATATTAATTCTCTTTCTCTAAAAATATAGAAAAAAGGGGTTTGTGCACCAATATCTGCCATAAAAGGTCCCAGCCATAGTAGATGAGAAGCTATACGACTTAACTCCAACATAATTACTCGGATATAGCTGGCTCTTTTAGGGACTTGAATATTTCCCAATTGTTCCGGTCCGTTTACGGTTATTGCTTCCGTGAACATAGTAGCTAAATAATCCCAACGTGTTACATAAGGCAGATATTGTATAATTGTTCGGTTTTCCGCAATTTTTTCCATCCCTCTGTGTAAATAACCCAATATTGGTTCACAATCAATAACATCTTCACCATCCAGAGTAACAATAAGTCGAAGAACACCATGCATTGATGGGTGGTGAGGTCCCATATTGACTATCATGAGGTCTTTTCTTGTAGCTGGGACATTCATAGGTTTTTCCTCGATTCATTCTTCCATGAATCGTTAAAAAAAAGTTCATCAAAATTCAGGATCTAAGAAATCGAATAATTGAAAATGACTCTTGAAATTAACGAATTTGTGACTCCCTAATACCCAACTGATTTATTAATTTTTTATAACGTATTCTATCTTTCTTTGCCAAATAAGACAGTAGTCGTTGCCGTTTTCCCAGAATTTTACGTAAGCCTCTTTGAGATAAATAGTCTTTTCGGTGTAATTCAAAATGTGAAGTAAGTCTTCGTATCTTATTAGTGAAATTGACCACTTGAAATTCAACTGATCCGGGGTTTTCTTCTTCTTTTTTTTTTTGTGAAATAACAGGTATAAACGAATTTTTTATCATAAAATAAAATGAAAGCTTTCCTCTCCCCTCCTTTTTGATAGATATTTTTATTGATCAGTAATAGTAATGACACTCATTTTGAATTTTGTATATAAAATTATCTTAATTTACTTAACAATTCTGCTTAACAATTCTGAATTTCTTTTTTTTTTCAAATTTATTATTATTAAGCAATCCAATTCAAATAGATATCAAAATACTATATTTATGGATTCACAAAATAAAAAATTCTATTGTATACTTCAAAAAAAATAAGACAATTTTTTTGATTCCTTTTTCTATCTAATGGATACATCATTGAATTAGTATCAATACCACAATGCGTGTGCGCATTTATTTTAATTTAGATTAGATATATATATAAATTAAAAATTTTTAAAAATTTTAATTTATATATATATCTTCGCATATCAGATATGTTACGAGAAATATTACGATAACGATAAATAGAAGATAAATGAGAGGATTATCAATCAAATTTTCAATCGCGGATACATTAGTATCCTTAATATACTGAAACGGCTTCCATTATGGGTATCAAACCAATAGCGATTTATACAAGCTAAATCTTCTAATCGATAATTTGGCCAAAGAAAGAATTTTAAATTCATTAGTTTTTTTTTTTCTCTATCAAGATCTTTATTTTTAGCCAAAACTTGACAGCCATTATTTCTTTTATTCTCATTGTAATTTATTGTGTTAGTATTTCTAGGATTGAAACAAATTAGAATTCTCAATTCTCTACGGCGTCTAGTGGACAAAATATTTTCCGGAACAAGCAAATCATAATGATTTTTATCAACACCCTTTTTTTCTGGGTTTCTTTGAAACATTTGGCGCTTTTTCTTATGAATCAAAGATAGGCTTGTGGTTTGATACATAAAAAATTGTTCATAATTTTTTCTAGACAGGCGAACAGGTTCAATAAAAAAGAATTGTTTTTCCACCAATTCGGTATTGTCCTTAAATCCTGTAAGAGTGAAATCCGTATGATTCTGAATCGCCATAGTATCTAGACTTAGATCTCCCCTTTGAATAGAGATTATAAAAAATTTTTTTATATTTTTCAATCTAATCAGGAGACAATAAAATTTGATATTATTCATTATTCTTTCTTGTAGGGAACTATGATAGTTCAAATGAAAACCTAAATACTTTTCTAGTAAGAAATCCCGTTCTCCCTTTAGATCGTTCCTGGATAGATTTTCATCTATACTATTATCACCATTTTCCCTGTCTGATCTTTCATAATCTTGGTTTGAGAGAGATGATTTTAGATTCTCATATTCTTCTATAGATTTTTGTGCTCCATTTTGAGTGTCTAAATAGAATTCATCAAAATCTATTCTTTTTTTCTTTCTAGTGATGTTTTTAGTTTCACTAACATCTTTTCCATAAAAATCGAAAAAAAGTAATTTGGTTGGTAGGATCCAAGGATTCTTCTTATATGCATGATAAGATTTCCATAATTTCAAAAAGAACCCCAATTTCGGATTCGATTTCGATATGGAATGATTTCGTCTTTCTACATCCATTACCATCCAATCAAAATACTTTCTATCCAAATCTTTTTCCATATCTTTTTCCATATCTATAATAACATCTTCCGCTATATAATTTTGGATAGAGATATCACCCGTTCTATCCAAAAATTCTTTTTTACGTGTGTTGTCATTATAAGAAATTGCTTGGTTTTTGTTTGCTTGGAATGGTGATCTATATCCATAAATATCTGATTTTTGCTTATCTGCATAATTAATATATTTATATGCCAAAAGATCATATCCATATTGTTTTTTTATTTTTTTATTTAATAAGTCCACTTGTTGTTTTTTGTAAAGAATTAATCGTGTTTTTTCATTTTCATATGAATCATATTCTGAATCATATTCGATTAAATCTTTATTTTGAGCCACACGATGTTCATTGATTCTATTTCTCCAGTTTTGTGGTACTAATCTCGACCATCTGCTCTCAGGTAAATCATATTGATAATGAACCTTTAACCAATTTGTCCATTGATTCATTACAGAATCGGAAACGTTCTTATGTCTTAATTTTGAATTAAATATTCCTTGTATTCTAAAAAAATAATCCTTTATTTCATTCTTAAGAAAAAAAGATCTTCCATGAGATTCAAAAATAGATCTTAACTTATACTTATATACGTTAAGAACTTGGATTTGTGATAATTTAAAAAATACATATGCTTGTGACAAAGAAGATACGTCACAAGAATTCTGTGAATTCGTATTCGTAATATTACAAGATTTGTGTATAATCGACATAAATGGAATTATACTTTGATTTGTTTTATCAATTCTTTCTGCATTTGTTTTTTTATTGTCATTCTTTGTAGATTTATTTACAATTTTTTTTGTTGATTCAAGAAAAAGTTCTCCATTGATCCTAGGAATACTAATGATACATAAAAGGATATCTATGTATACCCTTTCCATGAAAAATTTGAAAAAAGAATACGATTTACGGGTTAATCGAACATTTCTTCTTTGTAATATTTGGAAAAGATTTTTTTGTAATTCTAATCTTTTAGCATCATAAGTTGTTTTGTTCGAATTCAAATCTTTCTCTGAAGTTATAACCTCCCCTTTTTCTTCTTGTGTCATTTTTTCTATTTGTTTTATGATTGTCTTTGTTTTAACATTAAGATCTTTTATCTTTTTTTCTGTCAATGAACAATTTGTCCAATTAATAGATTCAATTAGAACGGGTGATTCGTAAATCATTGGATTATTCTTACTGATTGTTGAATCTTTTTTGCTTTCACTCAATTCATCTATTTTTTTGAATCTAAATAGAATACTTTTAATGTTCCATTTTCCTATTTCTTTTAAGATAGTTAGAAACCATTTTTTGCTTTCATTTAAAACTTTTAGAACTAGAAAAAAACGATTTTTCAAATCTTTGTTCAATTGTTTTTTAATTTTTTTAAAAATGGGACCCAAAAATGAAAATGGATTTGGGAAATAATTATCAAGGTATGATTCGACTTGTGTTCCACAAGCTGTTAAAAACCAGAAGTTTTTTTTTTTCACGTTTTTTTTTTCAGTAGATCTTTTTTTTTTTTCAGTAGATCGTACCTTAGATTTGTGCCAAGGTTTCAGAACAAAAGGAGATAAGATCCTTATCTGAAGACCCTCTGTTAACCAGTCGTTTGGAAATTCTTTGTTGGATACTGGAATGCCCTGATAGGTGCATTTAATATGCACTTCTTTTTTCCAATCCCTAAAATCTTCTGACCATTCGGGATTTTGAAATAATAGTATACGAATGATATTTTTAGTTATTATCAATGAAGGTAATAGAATATATTTTCTAAGAAATGATTGGATTATTATTACAAAGCTTCTAATTATTAGACCATATAGAATGTTCTCCCAGGCTTCTTCTATTTCTATAAGTCTTTTTTCGTCGTTGTCTTTTTTTTCCTCTTTTTGATCCTCTTCTATCCTTTTCTCAAAAGCCAAAAATTCTGAATTGTCTGTACCTTTTTTCCTGAAATATTCTTTCAAATATTGGGATATATCATCGAAAAGATCACCAAAAAAGAACGAGGATTTTTTGATTTTGTCCAAAAAAAGGGGGGAATGGGCATTTCTTTGAAAGAGTTTCCAAGTCACTGTTTTACGCCTTTGAGCGCGCATAGATCCTCTGATTAATTCTCGGTTAAAATCGGGTTCGCGTGAATAATTTAGTAAAGACAATTCTTGATTTGGTTCAATCGTATCATCAATATTACTAGTATGACTATCCTCATTGTCATCAGTATTATCTATACTAATAGTATTCAAATCTTCATTGTAATTCTCTGTTTTACTATTAAAAATCACTATACGGTCGGCTTTTCGGCAACGAATCTGAGCTTCCTTTCCTAGTCCTTCCGTCAGTTGCTCCAAGTCGTCGATTAAGTTGTATGACCATCGAGGAACTTCTTTACTGATTTCGTTTATTCCAATACATTTTTTTCTATTAAAAATTGTTTCATCGTTCAGATCAGTTCTAATTGAGTCGAATAAGAATTTTTTTTTTCTATTTTTTTCTTCGGAATAGATTTTTACTTGTTCATGTTCTGGAAATAAATAAAGTCCGTCAAAATTCAAACTTGATACTGATTTTTCCGAAAATTTACTGATAAAGTTAAAAAAAAAACCTATTTCAGTTAATAATGATTTTCTATCAAATGGATCTATTTTCTGTTCAAATTCTGGATAATGACTATTTATAGCAAGAAGGAGACCATGAATCTTATTTATCAAAATGTGATTTGTTGTGTAAGTTTCATTTTGAATTGATGGTGAAAAGCTTGTTTGGATTTGTCCACGAAAGCGTCCATTCAAGAAAGGATCATATATTTGACTTATATATTTTGTTTTCGTCTCATCCTTACACAATCTAATTCGGTTTTCGAATACATCCAGAGGAAGAAATTCCTTATCTAGAACTTTTGCCCTTTTCAAAAATTCATTGCTTAGTTTCTTTCTTTTTTCTTTATTAGTAGAGCTCCAATAATTAGACAATTCATTATAGGAGATTTTATCTCTTGTGAAGAGATCCATTTTTTTTTCCATGATTTTAAGAAAAGTAGATAAATCGGGTGGATACGTGAAAGATATTCTTTCTTTTCCATCACTTTGACATATATGAAAAAAAAATTGTGAATTTTCATTTCTTACGACATTTTCAAAGTGATCATTTTTTATATATCGCAATGGACGATTCCATCGTTGAAAATCGAAAAGAATAGTTACAAGAGGTTTTTGAAATCCGAAGAGATCCTTCTCTTCCTCGTCCTTATCTTCCTCGTCCTTCTCTTCCTCGATTTTGTCCAAAGTCTTATCGTTTGGCGAAAAGAGATAAGAAGAAAGATCTTCTTCGATGAATCTTTTGTGTTCTTGTTTAGTTTCGTCCGTTTCCGAATCTCTTTCAACATCGATTTCTCCAATCTCATTGTTTTCTTCAATTTCTAACATTTCATCAGTAAAAAAAAGAGGAAGCGGTATTCTGCCTAAATAGTGTAAAAGGGTAATAAATGAAAAAACAACAAATATTTGACCCACATAATTTCGAAATTTTAACATGATGTACTTATCAAATCGAATAGTTACCTTCGATTTGATCGAATTATTTTGCTGTAACCAGACTAATATCAATCCAATCCATTTCATCAAAAAGATGTGACCAATTAACCAACCAACAAAACTACTTGTTAAGAATAACAATTTATTGTTGCATCGAAAGAGATAAATGTTCACTAATCTTATTAAGATTGAACTTGGAAAAAGAAGGGGGTTTAATAACTGAAAAAGAAGATTGTTAAAGAATACTTTGTAAATACTAAAATTGCGTATTGAATTTCGATTCTTGTATCTGTAATCCAACTTGTATCCAGAATCCAAATAGTAGTATTTGTCATTTTTGTCAAAGAAATTTAATAAAAGATACGGTAGAGTTAGGGCAGTTATTGTATGAGGTCTACT